GGATAGGGGTTCATTCAGGAATGAACAATTTTACTTATCCAGTAAATTAAATATAGGGTTAGGGTATACTAGTGAATACTAGGTAAAATTGTTATTTGATAAATATCAATACAATGAATTGTTTCAAGACCTACCATAATTGACATCATAACTAAATTCATTAGAGTGATACATGTATCCACTAATTTAACATAGATCCAAGATATTTCATTGAATCATTGATAAAGAGATTCGGAGTGGCCTTTGAAACAAATTTTTTAGTGAAAAGAATTCTATAGAATCGTGAAAGACGGAAAGATCCTTCGTATCGAGTCATACCATTCCATTATATTGACAATTTAAAAAAACTATTCATACTATGAGCATAGTATGATGGCGGTCGTGCAAGTATGCCCCCATCGTCTAGCGGTTCAGGACATCTCTCTTTCAAGGAGGCAGCGGGGATTCGACTTCCCCTGGGGGTAGGGTGCTACGAAAGGAAGTTGATCGTGGATTATCAATAAGCCTGGAATTGATTCTTCCTGGGTCGATGCCCGAGCGGTTAATGGGGACGGACTGTAAATTCGTTGGCAATATGTCTACGCTGGTTCAAATCCAGCTCGGCCCAATAATTCGCCGATCCACCCTGAAATGATATAACCCATTTGTTGCTATTTCAGAAATGTCCGATCCCCCAATACGGAAGAGAAAAATTTTCTGATATATCTATACCACTACTTATACTTATTGACGCTATTTTTACAACAAATTCCTTGCTAATGATCTAGATTCATATCAGGATCTCTAAGTATAAAGTCAAGTTTAAGGAAAAGAGTAAATAAAAAACCTTTTTCATTGAAAAAGTTATTATCCAATTGATTTGGCAATACCGAAAGGATTAGTAATAATCCAGGCTGCTCTCACTAAAGTTAATATACATATGGGTATCAATATATTACACTCGCGGCTCTGTTACAACACGCTAATTCTAATCTAAATTGAAAGGGTTACAATGAAATAATAAAATATGTATACTTAATTTTATTATGGTATTTACTTGGGATTGTAGTTCAATTGGTCAGAGCACCGCCCTGTCAAGGCGGAAGCTGCGGGTTCGAGCCCCGTCAGTCCCGACGAATCCAAATTCAATAAAAAAATATATAAATTCATCTCTCTATTTTTTGTGAAAAGAAGTACAAATAGCAGAATTTCATTCCCAACGGAGATCCCTCTTCTTTTTTTTTTGTTTCACATTTATCATCAAACAAATGGGGTAATTTCCATTTCTTCTACTAGTACGGATTTGATTGATGGGAGAGAGACCCATATGGATTAGTACAATTATTATTTTATTAGTACAATTATTTTATTAGCATCGGATTGAGGATTCCGCGGGATACCGTACTGTACTGGGTCTGGCTTTTTATTTTTTTTTTTTTTTTTTTTCGATTACTCCCGATCTGTGGAATAGAGTTAGAGTACTGTATGTTTCCCGGGAGTACATAAATGGAATTTGTACGATATAAAATAAATTTAACATAGTTACTGCGATAGATTTAATCTTAAAAGTATATCCTTTTCTGGCCCTATTTTGTGTAACCTCAATTTCTAATTTCACTAATTTGAAATAGTCTATCTCATTCAAATTTCACATTGAGCTTTTGATATATGCGTCCCGTTACTAATTCAAGTAAAGAGGATTTAAAAAATAAAGATCAAACAAGGATCACTTTTTTATTAACGAGGTAATGAAATTTTTTTTTATAAGGGTTTTTTCCTTGAAAGAACAAACCTTTTAAATTTATATATAAATAGTTAATTTGATGGAATATTAGATTTTTTATACCAGAACTTGTACTCGTCTTTATGATACTTCTTTTGTTTTCCAAGAAGATTAGATCATTAAAAAAAGGAGTTTAGAACTTAACTCCTTCCTTTTTTTCATTTAGCTTCGAGGGTTTGGTGGGGTTTGTTTAGAACCAATGGTAAGTGGAAAGGTGGTTCGATGATACTTCATCAGATGATTGTACAAAGAGGGCGGTAGATTATAGAAAAGAAATAATGTAAAAGAATGATAAATAAAAAAAAAATAAAGGAATTATTGAGTGGATCAGGAATCAAATTTTGAGTTCGGTATGGATAAAAGATCTTCCTATGTTATACTATTTAATTCTTGACCATGGATCGATTTGATAGCTCAGATATTGTTATTCATGATATTGATCCGATTCGATATCATCGAGATGTAATTCATCCCATTGAATTTACAGGCGAACGATTTATTATCTCTATGGGATTAACTCCCGAGTTATTGCGAATTAAAGAAAAATTAAACAATGAGATTATGGAAGTAAATATTCTCGCATTTATTGCTACTGCACTGTTTATTCTAGTTCCTACCGCTTTTTTACTTATAATATACGTAAAAACAGTCAGCCAAGGCGATTAATTTTAATTAAACTTGACTTTTTAGTTCTTAGCAATAATTGATAGAGAAGAAAAGGATTAAAATTTCGCACCTTAAACGAAATGGGCAGACTAGAATCAGCCGTATTCTATGAGATACAATAGTATGGTAGAAAGAAAGATCTGAATCTTTCTACCATACTATCTAGTATTGTTATTTTAGTGTATTGTATAAAGTTGTATTCTAATACAGGGTAATTTAATATAGATCAATCGACAATAGTATCGTCATATTCCTTTCCTATATATGTAAATCAATTACATATATACTATTAATGTATATTACTCTAGTGTCCCGATTCTATTTCTTTGCTTTATCTATTTGTATTTAATTTGTATTGATTTCAATAAATTTGAAATAATTGAAAGCGACTCTTACGATTCTAATTCGTAGAATACATTACTCCACTAAAATCCAAGAGAATTTCGAAATTAATATATTTTCAATTTCTATTTCAAAATAGAATTTGAAATAGAATTTGAAATTGAAATAGTAAAATTAAAAAAAAAAAAAAAAAAAATTTTGCCGAATGATCTATAAAAAAAAATGATACAGTTTAGGAACTAAACTCAATTAGTAGTACTTCTATAGTCCACTTCTTCCCCATACTACTAATGAAAGGGAAAACGTAAAGACTACCATTAAAGCAGCCCAAGCAAGATTTACTATATCCATGTGAATTATGTCCTCTATCTCTATGAAGGAATTATTCAATTATTGTTCACTAATAAATAATAGTGGAATCACTGGCGAAGAGTCAAAAGGTTATTCTGACCCAACATTGTTGATGAACCAATCCAATAAATCCAATTATAACAAGTTCTTATAGGATTTCTAGTATAATGAGAAAATATTAAGCACAAGCAAAATATGCGGAGAACTCCTTGTAAGTATCAAAGAAATGCTACTACCATGTAGAAAACAGAAAAAACCTATTCGTTCTTTTGTTGCTCTTCATTAAATTAAGTAAAAAGTATAACAATATAGAAGTCAGATAGATCACTATTTATCACATACCCTATTTCTTTCCTTCTTTCCCATTTTATTTTGATCTAATCCTTACCGTCTACCTATTGTCTCTATGAAAATAAAACAATGGGAAGACGTCCTATTATGTTCTTGACTGGGGGTTAACAAAAAATAGGAATTTCTTTTTGTACTTTATTAGAAATATATTAAGTATAAGTAAGTAAAAGCCAATTAGACATTCAATCCATATTAATTAGATTGAATGCCGGAGCACTCAAGGACTTCCATGAATATGTATACAAAGTATAATATCTTACGGCCTTTCCCAAACTAAAAATGGAATTGGATTTCCTTTCCGTCCAGCCATCCCATCTAATTCAAGACCCGGTCAGTAGACACTCCATTAGTAATGAAGGGACTATCACGATTTACCTGTTCCTTTTCAGTACTATAATCTTTCCTTAAATCCTATACGCTAAGGGGATTTACAGCATTTTAGAGAACGGAACCCCCAGATACTTAGAATTAGAATCAAGCAAAAACATCCTTTTCCTCCGCTTGTTTCTGCGGTAAAAAATTTGGAAAATTATATCAGCAAAATAGAAAAAGGTATTTCGATTCTTTTGGGGATCAGGCGACACCCGGATTTGAACTGGGGAAAAAGGATTTGCAGTCCCCCGCCTTACCGCTCGGCCATGCCGCCAAAACGATACAAAATATATGAAAAAATTTCCCTTACCTTTTTTCTATTGAAAAACAAAAATTTTCTTTTTCAGTCACAAAAGAAGAAATTCAGAACAAACTGGAACCGTTAACTATTAGTTCATAAATGATTCTGGAATTTTCATCGAAAATTGGGCTTCCTTAATGATATAAGAAAATCGAAATTGATACATAACTAATTAGTCGCGATTTTTTTATTGAAAAAAATCCTTCTCAATTTAAATTATAACAGCAATTATGGGTATATGTAAATCCCAGAACATAAATTGTTACACAATGTTATCTAATCGGGTATCTTATCTGGATAAGATGCCCATAAGTAATTTTCAGGAAAGTATCATGCTTAAATTTTCATTTTCAAAATTTTTCTTTGAAAATTATGATAGAGTATAACATGTTCTGTCCTGAATAGAGCTCTAATAAAGGGGTAAGCAGCATATGTATATATAGATAGCTATAGTTAGATTTAGATCTGCACATGTTTATTAATCAAAATAAGCCTTCTTATACACTTCAATTATACACTTCAATCATATTCTACTTCTACAAATTTGACTAAAAAAATAGGTAAAAATATCTCTCTTCTCTGCGAATTTTTTTTTTTAACAATGAACTAATGAATCCACGAAAAACGTTTCGTACGAAAAATTCTATATTGTTTCTGATTATTATGTCTTTGTCTCATTATCTCATTGAACAGATCAAATCCTGAATACATTTATGGTCTCCAATTGGAATACGGAATATCATAATAATGGTAGAAATTGAATCCCTTTTCGTTTTGATATTCTATACAAAATACCATAAGTTTAAGTAGAATTTGTACAATTTATCAAGCCCTTTCCATCTGTTGTCCAATTTG